GTAATATTAGTATAATTTATTATTTTTGATTTTCGATTAAAAGATTGATATTATGGATAAGGATTTTATTAGTCTTCTAAACTGATTATGAGGTGAATTCTCACTTATTTTGTTATTTTTTGTTTTTTTTTTGTTACTTTTTTTTAGTTTTATTAATTTTTGTGTTGTTGATTGTGTTATTTGATGGAGGGTGTTTGTTATTTGTACTTTTGTTTTTATTTTTTTTGTAAAAAATGTTGATAGTTTTTGTTTAGTTAATTATTATTTAATTCAGGAAGTTAGTGGTTATTATTTTTTGTTTTTTGATAATTGGGTTTTACAGTTTATGGTTTTGATGTTGAAATCTGGCTCTGCTCCTTTTCATTTTTGGTTGTTTAGGGTATTATCAGGTTTAAATAAATGGTATCTTTTATGGTTTTTGGTTTTACAGAAATTGCCTTATTTTTTTGTTTTAGTCAATTTTTGTGGTGATTTTTTTTTTGTGTTACTGTTTATTGGTATGGTTGTTTGTTACTTACAGTTTTTTTATTTTCGTAGTTTTGGTGATATAGTTGTTATTAGGTCTACTGAGTCTTTTAATTGGTTGTTGCTTATTAGTATTTTTTCTTTTAATGAGGTTTTTGTTTTTTTTTTTTTTTATTATATTACTATGGTTGTGGTTATTTCTTATTTGTATAGATGGGGAGTTAGATTTTTTAGTGTTGAAATATTAATGGTTTTTTTTAATGTTCCTATGAGTATTACTTTTTTTTTGAAGGTTATAGTTTTGTTTGATGGAGCTATTGGTTATTGTTATTATTTGTTATTGTTATTATTACCTTTAATGTCTATTGGATTGGGTTATTTTTTTTTCTTAATTTGTATAATGAGGTTTAATTATGGTTTAAAGTATTATGATTATTTTTTATATTTAGTTTTTTGCTTTGGTTTGTTGTCTATTTTTTAGCTGTTTTAGTTTTTTTTAAAAAATATCTGATTTGTAATTAGGAGAATTTTTCAGTTTGTATTTAGTTTTTTTTCCTATTTTGCTGTGTTTTTTTGATTTCTTTTTTTTTTTTTGTTTTTTTTTTATTTTTATTTTTGTTGGGGTTGTGGATTGTTCTTGATGTGGAAATTTTTATTTTTTTGATTCTTTTAATTTTGTTTTTTTATCTTTTTTAAGGATTTTTGTGCTAGGTTTTATTTGTTTGTCGGAGTTGACAAATGGATTGGTTTTTTATAGTTGTTTAATTATTTTTTTTGGGATTTTTTTTTTTTATTCTGGTAGTCTTGTGGTTTTTTATATGTTTTATGAGTTGACTATAATTCCTGTTTTGTTTTGTTTGTTGGGCTTCGGTCGTCAGGTTGAAAAGATTAGAGCTTGTTATTATCTTATTTTTTATACTTTATTTTTTGGTATGCCTTATCTATTTATTTATAGGCGTATTTTTTGTTTTTTTAATTTTGTTTATTATGATTTTTTTATGTCTTTTGAGTTTGTTGTTTTTCTTAGCATATGTTTTTTGGTTAAGTTTCCTGTTTATTTTTTACATGTGTGATTGCCTAAGGTTCATGTTGAGGCTCCTACTAGTACTAGGATGATTTTGGCTGGTGTTATATTGAAATTTGGTGGTGCTGGTCTTTATCGTGTTGGTAAGTCTTTGAATTATTTTAGTTTAGAATTGATGTTTTTTTTATCTTTGGTTAGAATGATTTTTTGTTCTTTTATTTGTTTGATACAGAGTGATTGTAAGTCTTTGGCTGCTTATTCTTCTGTTTGTCATATAGGGTTTGTTTTATTGTCTGAGATTAGAATATTGTATTATGGCAAGAGTATGTCTTTAGTTATGATGATAGCTCATGGTTATACATCTGTTATGATGTTTTATTTTATTGGTGAGTTTTATCATATTGCTGATAGTCGTTTAATTTATTATTTACGTGGTTATTTTAATATTAGAGTATTATTTAGTTTAATATTTTGTTTGACTATGGTGTCTAATTTTGGTTTTCCTGTTTGTATTTCTTTTTTTTCTGAGTACTTAATATTGAATTGGTTTAGTTCTGTTTTTTATTGAGGTATTTTTTTCTTGTTTTTTTATTATTTGGTATCTTTTTATTATTCCATTTATGTTTTAGTTTGTTTTTTGGTAGGTGGTAAAATTAGTTATGTTTGTGATATGCGTGGTGTAGTTTGTTTACCTATAGTTTTTATGATTTATAATTTTTTTTGATTTGTTTTTGTTATTTAGTATGAATATTTTTTGTGGAATGACTTTTGGTAATTTTTTGAGGCAAAGGATTTATAATACTGTTAATCATAAAACTATTGGTACTTTTTATATTATTTTAGGTTACTGGGCTGGTTTAGGTGGCTCTGTGTTATCTATGATTATGCGTTTGGAGTTATCTAGCCCGGGCGGATATTTATTGTCTGGTAGAGGTCAGGTTTATAATTCTGTTTTAACTATACATGGAGTTTTAATAATTTTTTTTATGGTTATACCTATTTTGATTGGTGGTTTTGGTAATTGGATGCTTCCTGTAATATTGGGCGCTCCTGAGATGGCTTTTCCTCGTGTTAATGCTTTATCTTTTTGGGTTACTTTTTCTGCTTTGTTGATGGTTTATCAGTCTTTTTTTATTGGTAGTGGTCCGGGAAGTAGTTGAACTTTTTATCCTCCTCTTAGTACTGTTGGGCAGCCTGAGATATCATTGGATGTGATAATTTTGGGTCTTCATACTGTGGGTATTGGTTCTTTACTGGGTGCTATTAATTTTATAGTTACTGTACAAAATATACGTTCTATTGCTGTTACTTTAGATCAAATTAGGATGTTTGTTTGAACTTCTTATTTGACTTCTTTTTTATTGGTGTTATCTGTGCCTGTTTTGGCTGGATCTTTATTGTTTTTGTTAATAGATCGTAATTTTAATACTTCTTTTTATGATACTAGTAAGGGGGGTAGTCCGTTGCTTTATCAGCATTTATTTTGATTTTTTGGTCATCCTGAGGTTTATGTTATTATTTTACCTGTTTTTGGTATTATTAGTGAAGCTGTTTTGTTTTTAACTGATAAGGATCGTTTATTTGGGCAGACAAGGATAACTTTTGCTTCTATTTGAATTGCTGTGTTAGGTACTTCTGTTTGGGGTCATCATATATATACAGCTGGCATGGATATTGATACACGTACTTATTTTAGTGCTGCTACTATGATTATCGCTATTCCTAGGGCTGTAAAGGTTTTTAATTGACTTGGAACTTTTTTTGGTTCTAATCAGAAATTTCAGCCTTTGTGGTGTTGAACTTATAGTTTTATTTTTCTTTTTACTGTTGGTGGATTGAGAGGTATCATTTTAAGTGCTGCTAGCTTAGATGTTGTTTTACACGATACTTATTATGTAGTGGCTCATTTTCATTACACTTTGAGTCTTGGTGCTGTTTATGGAATTTTTTGTGGTTTTTGTTTGTGGTTGCCTTATGTTTATGGGGTGTCATTTGATAGCGGGATAATGATAGCTGTTTTTTTATGTTTTTTTATTGGTACTAACATGACTTTTTTTCCTATGCATTTTGCTGGTTTGCAGGGTATGCCTCGTAAGATTTTGGATTATCCTGATTGTTACTCTATATTTCAGATTGTTTCTTCTTTGGGTTCTATGGTTACTTTTATTGGTTTTATGTTGTTTAATTATTTGTTGGTTGATTCTATTTTTTCTTCTCGATTTTTAGGTATTTCTTTTTATAATGGTCACAGTCCGGCTTATGTTTTAAATGTTCCACCAATGCCTGATTCTTTTATTGAGGATTTTTTAGGTGCCGGGTTATATTGGAAATCGATGAGAAAGAATATTCCTTTGTATGGTTATCGTATTGTGGGTTATGGTTATTTTAGGAAGTAATTGTAGAATTAGGTTAAATTTAAACTTTTAGTTTTCAAAACTAAGAATTTTTTCTATTAAATTAATTGAATTCTGAGTTTTATTGTGATTTAATTTTTTTTCTTACTTTTTATATTGTAGTTTTTTTATTTCTATGTTGGTGTTTTGTTTTAGTTTTTTAGAGGGGGACCCTTTAAAGAGTAGTGTATTAATGTGTTTAGGTATTTTATTCATAAGTTGTTATATTTCTTTAGGTTTACATGTTTGATATTCTTATTTTGTTATTTTGGTTTTTTTGAGAGGTGTTTTTTCTTTGTTAACTTATTTTTGTAGTCTATCTAATTTTAATAGCTATAATAATTATTTTTATTTGATTGTTGTTCTTTTTTTTTTGCTGTTTATTTTTTATTTTTTTTTTGATTACGATTTTTTTTTTTTTTGTCATTTAGATTTGAATTTTTTGTGTATCTATTATGATTTTAATTATTACTATATTTTTTGGATTGTTTTTGTTTTGTTGTTATTTTTGAGTTTGATCAGTTTTAGTTTGAGTGGTAGTTTAATTTTTATACGAGGACTTTGATATTAAAATAGATTTTCTATATCTGATTACGGCTCAGCTAGAATTAATATTTTTTTTTTTGGATTTAGTTTAATTAAAATTTCTTTTTTTGGGTTAGAAGATTTTTCCAAAGTGTTGTATATTTTTTTGAATTCTTTATTTTTTCTGCCTGCTAGTTTCACTCTAACTTATATATGAAATTATGGTAGGATATTGGGTATTATGTTGATGTCGCAAATTGTTACTGGTTTTTTTTTAACTTTTTATTATACTGCAGGGGATGCTTTTAGTTCTGTTCAGTATGTTATATTCGAAGTTAATTTTGGTTGGCTTGTTCGTGTTATACATTCTAATGGTGCTTCTATATTTTTTTTATTTATTTATTTACATATTTTTAAGGGATTGATCTATGGTAGCTATCGTCTTACAAAGGTATGACTAAGTGGTATTGTTATGTATTTTTTACTAATGGGTATTGCTTTTACTGGTTATGTGTTAATTTGGGGGCAAATAAGGTACTGAGCTGCTGTGGTTATTACTAGTCTTATAACTTCAATTCCTTACTTGGGTAAGTATTTGGTTTGATGAATTTGAGGTAGTTTTAGTGTTTGCAGTAATACTTTAAAGTTTTTTTATTCTATTCATTTTATTTTACCATGATTATTGATAGTTTTGGTTATTTTTCATTTATTTTTTTTGCATTTTACTGGCTCTAGGTCTGCTCTTTATTGTCATGGAGATTATGATAAAATTCATTTTTTTCCAGGGTTTTGGATTAAGGATAGTTTTGATTTTTTTTTTTATTATTTATTGGTCTTATTTAGTTTATTTTTTTCTTTTAGTTTAATTGATCCTATGATTTTTGTGGAATCGGATACTATAGCTAGTCCAGCTCATGTGGTGCCTGAGTGATATTTTTTGTTTGCTTTTACTATTTTACGTTCTGTTCCTAGAAAGTTGTTTGGGGTTATTTTGATATTAAGTTCTGTTTTTGTTTTATTATTGATTGCTTTTACTGTTAGATATCGTTCAATTTTGGATAATATTTTATATTTTATTGTTATGATTTTTGTTATATCTTTTTTTTGGTTAACTTGGGCGGGTCATTATCCTACGGATTATCCTTTTGATTTGTTCAATATTATTTTTACTTTATTGTATTTTGTTTGTATTTTTTTTATTTGTTTATTAAATTTTTTTAGAAATTTATTGTATAAGTTTATTTTTAGTATAATAAGTATAGTAAATTTAGGTTTTACTGGTGTAAAATAAAATTTTTTTAAAGTTTCGTAAGTTTCATAAGTTAGAATATAGGTATTATCCTGTCATGGTCGGTGTTGGTATTTTGGGTTTTGATATTAGTTTATCTTTGTTTATGAATTTTGGTATATTTTTTTCTTTTTTTATTTGTTTGCTATATTTGTTTTATGTTTTTTTATTGTGAGTTAAGGATGTTATTATAGAGGATATCAGTGGTGAATATTCTTTTTATGATTATCGTATGTTTGTTCAGGGTTTTCGTTTGTTTCTTTTTAGAGAATTGTCTTTGTTTTTTTCTATTTTTTGATCTTTTTTTGATTATTCTCTTTGTCCTTTGACTTGGTTTGGAGGGGAATGATGCCCTATTGGTATTTTATCTCCTGATTATTTAGGTATTAATGGTGCGGCTAGAATTTTTTTAATGATAAATAGTCAAATTCTTAAGTATTCTCGTCGATTTTTATGTTTGAATATATTAAATTGTGAATATTATTTACTGGTTTGTATTTTTATTGGTTCTTTTTTTCTGTGTTTTCAATATTATGAGTATGCTAATAATTGTTTTGTTATGAGTGACAGTGTGTATGGTAATGTTTTTTATATTGGTACTGGACTTCATGGAATACATGTTTTTATTGGTGTTATTTTTTTAATTTTTAATTATTTTCGTATTAAGATATTTAATTTTAACTGGTATCATACTCAGTCTTATGATATATCAATTGATTATTGGCGATTTTTGGAGTGAATGTGGGGGTTAATGTTTAGATTATTATATGTTTGAGGTTCTTAATATTGTTTTGTAAGGGGAATGTTTTTGGTGGTTTTTATTATGTTCATTTTTTGTATAATAAGATTTTGGTTGTTTTCTTATTTTAAAAAAGTTTTTTGTTTTTATAGTTGTTAAGTTTAGTTGTTAAAACATAATATATGTGTATGTACATTAAAATTTATTTATGTACATACACATAACATATATGTACATTTTATTAATAAAAGTGTACATATATGTTTAACAATTACATAGAATGTTAGTAATTATAAATAAATTACTATAATAAATCCAATAGATAGTTGAATTTATAAACCTTTTAGAAGTATACATATTATAAACTAATATACTTGATTTGCATTCATGAGATTTTTGTATACTAGGCTTTTTAGTATAAAAAGTATAACTATTTTAAGCGTAGTTGGTTTTAAGCTAGAATTTTTAGTATATTTTGGTATTACTAACTGTTGATTAGTGGGTTTATAATTCTTGAATATGGTAGGATAAAAAAGTCTATAAGATTCATATTCTTGGGGTTAACTGTATTTAAAGGATTATTTTAAATTTAGAATTTTTGATTCTTAATCAGAAGGTTTATTCTTTGGTTATTTTTATTTTTTTTGGCTTTTTTGTTTTTTGTTTTTAAATATGATCGTTTAATTTTTATATTGTTAGGTGTTGAATTTTTTTTTTTTTCTTTGATTGTTTATTATGTTTTTTATTTTGAATCTATGATGTTTTTTTATTTTATTTGTTTTGGTGTTATTTCAGGTGTTGTTGGGTTAGTTATTTTTTTTTTTAGTATTAAGGGTTATGGTTTAGATAAGGTTTTGTTTTATTTTTAGAATTTTAAGTTTGATTTTGGTTTTGGTTGTATTAAGATAGTATTACTTATTTTTAGTTTATTTAATGTGTAATTTTTTGTTCACTGGTAGTTTTTTGATTGTTTTATTAGTGTTCCAGAATAATCGGCTATACATTTTAATTTTTAACTCTAATTGTTGTGATGTTTTCTTGTTTTTTGGGTTTTTATTTTGATCTTTTGTAAAATATTTTAATTTATTTTTTTTTTGAGAAAATTTTAAAAATTTGGATTATTGAACTGGATTAGTACCCAGGTAATCAAAATTAATTAATTCGGGAGTAAAGTTTTGTTTAAACCGAAAAAATATTGACTGACTCTGGATTTCTTTTTGGAATATGTGTATGGAGAGCCCTCTTTAATAGTAAATCTTTTTTTGCACATGTATGATTGTTTAGTTTTTATTTTGTTTTGTAATGCTTTTTTTAGATTTAAAACAGATATATACTTGGCTTATGGGTTTATTAATCATGTATTACTATTATAAATTTTTTTTGGATAGTATTTTATTTTTTATTTGAAATTGGAAAAAAAAGTAATTATTTTTTTATGTATTAATGAATTTAATAAATGGAGTGGTACAAACCATCCGTCAATGGCCTAAAGGGGCGTAAGTTGTAGTATGGTAGAGGTAAGGAAACTTGTTTCTATGTTATTAGAAGGTTTTAGTTTATTAATTAGAATAAAGAATTGTAAATTCTTAGGATTTTTATCTTGTTTGTTTTTTATTATTTGGGTGTTGTTGTTATAATTGTTTTTATTTTGCAGGGTGTTGCTTTTTTAGTTCTGTTGGAGCGACATTATTTGGGTGGTTCTCAGTGTCGTGTTGGTCCTAATAAGGTTGGTTATTCTGGAGTTCTTCAATGTTTGTTTGATGGTTTTAAGTTGATGAAAAAGGAGCATGTTTTTTTATTTAGTTCTTCTCATTTTTCTTTTTTGTTTATGCCTATTAGTAGTTTTATGTTGATGATTTTTTTTTGGTTTACTTTGCCTTATTTTTTTGTTTTTATAACTTTTGAGTATTCTGGTGTGTTTTTATTTTGTTTAATGGGTGTTTCTGTTTATTTTATTATATTATCAGGTATTTTTAGAGGTAGTAAGTATTCTTTTATTGGGGGTTTACGTTCTAGAGCTCAAAGATATTCTTATGAAATTGCTTTTTCTATTTACTTATTGATTTTTTTATTTTTTAATAAGAGTATTAGCTTATATTCTAGTTTTTGTTTGTTTTTTTTTCTATTTTTTTTGCCTTTTTTTTGTTTGGTTTTAGTCGATTTGCATCGTGCTCCTTTTGATTTTTCTGAATGTGAAAGAGAGTTGGTTAGTGGTTTTAATGTAGATTATTCTAGGACTGGTTTTGCTTTTTTGTTTTTGGGGGAGTATGGTAATTTATTATATTTTAGGTTTTTGGCTTCTAGTTTGTTTTTTGGTGGTAGTTTTTTATTTTTTTATTTTATGGTTTGTTTTATTGTTTTTTCTCGCAGCGCTTATCCTCGTTTTCGCTTTGATATGTTAATGATAATATGTTGGTTTATTTTTTTACCTATTGGTTTTTATTTTTTTGGTTTTTTATATGTTGTTTTTATGATATGCTTTTTTAGTTTAGTTATTGAATAATATTTTGAAAAGATATAGGTTTGTTTAAGCGATTTTTATTATATATATTTTATGATTTTGAATGTTTTTATATTTACTTTATATAGAATTATGTAAATTTTTTGAGATGGAAGTTTTATTTTCTTTTATTAAGTTTTTGGTTTTGAATTTTGATCATCGCAGTTTGCAGTCTTGTTTATTTTTTAAGTTTGTTGTTTTTTTATTGGGTATTTTTTGAGGTTGTGGTTTGATTTTTCCGTTGTTTAGTCCTTGGGCTTGTGTTGGTTATTTATTTTTGCTTACGAATTTATCTTGATTGGGAGTTCGTACTTTTTCTTTGGCTGTTGAGAGTTTTATAGTTTTTTTTGAAGGGGATCATTCATGGAATTGATTTTCTAGGCTTGTTATGTTTTTTTCTCATTGATTGAGTTTTTTAATGAGTAGAGTAGCCTTAACATTACGTATTAGTATTATTTTTTTGATTGGTCATTTTTTGATGTTTAGTATTGTTAGTTTAAGGGTTTTTGGTTCATTTTTTGTTTTGTTAGTTGTTGTTCCTATTGAGTTATTTTTTGCTTTATTGCAAAGGTATATTTTTTTAACTTTGGTATGTATGTTTTTGTTAAATATGGTTTAACATTGTCTATATATTATAATAGTTTAAGTTTAGAATTTTGTTTTGATGAGACATTGGTTTTTATAATTTGGCTTTTTAGTATAATTTATTATTTTTGTTTTCCAAACAAAAGGTTTGTAAGCTAATTATTTATTTGCAGAATTATGTGTTTCCTTTACCTAGGAATATTTATGTTTTTTGTTGTTATTATGTTCATAATTATTATTCTCATGTAATTTTTTTTGGTTTTTTTGTGATAGTTATGATGGTGGTTGCTTGGCTTTGTTATGGTAATTCTTTTAAATTTGATGTTAAGCGTAGCGATAGACGTATAATTGAGTTATTTTTGCAGATTATAGTTATTAATTTTTTAGTTTTGATGGCTGGACCGGGTTTTTGGTTGATTCAGTATCAGGGTCGGATATTCCGAGACTCTGAATTAACATTGAAGGCTATTGGTCATCAATGATATTGAAGTTATGAATACGGTGATAGAGGAAAGTTGTGTTTTGATTCTTTTATAAAGCCTTTAGATGAATTGAATTTTGGTGAATTTCGACTATTTGATGTGGATAATCGTTGTGTGTTACCTATAATAACTAATATTGGTCTTTATTGTACTTCGAGGGACGTTATTCATTCTTTTGCTGTTCCTAGATGTTTTGTTAAGATTGATGCTCTTAATGGGCTATTAACTAAGGTTTCTTTGAATTTTTCTTGTTTGGGAATGTTTTATGGTCAGTGTTCGGAAATTTGTGGTTCTGGTCATAGTTTTATGCCTATTGTTTTAGAGGTGACTTCTATAGAGTGTTGAAAGGGGTGGTCTTTAGGTCTTTTATTGGAGTAATTGAAATTTTTTAGTTTATTTAAAATATTTAGTTGTGGTCTAAAAGATTTTGAAAATTTTAGTTTTTTTTTTTTATATTTTGGTATTGCATACTAGTAGAGTAGTATGTCATTTTTATGAACAATAGAAATAAATTGTTTAAGATTGGATTTTTTTTGTTTTTACGAAATTGAGTATATCTGGTTTGGTTATTGATAAAACGTATTTTTATTTCTGTTTTTTATTTTTTATTGTTTAAGTTATAGTTTGTTGAATTTAGGTTTTGATTTATTTATTTTATTGATGTTTTAGTTGTTTTTATATTTTTTGTTGTTTATTTTTTTTTTTTTGTGGTTAAGTTTGTAACCATTTTATAATTTTTACTTTAGTAAAATTATTTTTATTGAATTTTTGGTTTTAAATTTAGTTTTTGAACTAAATTTGTTGTTAAATGTTTATTAAAAACTTAGGTTTTTTTTTAAAGTTGTCTTCTGCTCAATGAGTATTTAAATGGCAGCCTTAGCGTGATGGCATAAAAGTAGCGTAAGTGATTTGTTTTTTTAATGTTTTCAAGTATGAATGAAGTTTTTAGCAATTTTTTTGTTGTCTTTTTTTTTGAATTATTTTTTTTATTAAAAATTATGAATTTTGGTATTACAAAGATAAGTCTTCGGAAATTTTTTTTTAGGATTGCTATTTTTTGTTTTTTAAATTTTTCTTGGGGATGGATTTTAGAAAATTTTTTTTACTATTTATATTTTTAAAAATTACTCCGGAGTTAACAGGGTTGTGGACATATGAATAGTTTTTATATTATTATGCTGCGCTACATCGATGTTGTATATTTTTTAGCAAGGGGGAGAGAATTTTTTTAGTTTGAGACTGTTCTTCTTATATAAAAATTAAACTTGATATTAGTTTAGTTCGTCGTGAGACAGAGCGGTTTATCTTGTATATTTTTTTTTTTATTGGTGCTAGTACGAAAGGAAAGTTATGGAGGTTAATATTTATGGCTTTTGTATTTTTATGGATTTTTCTTCTGATTTTAAATTTTATTATTATTTTTTTTTTTTCTTTTTTTGTTCCTTTTTTGATATTTTTTTTTTCTATAGTTATTTCTTATCGTGATTTTTTTGATGGAAAGTTGGATAGTTATGAGTGTGGGTTTGTTGTAATTGATTCTGTTTATGGTTTTAATATTGTTTTTTTTTCTATTATTTTGATGTTTGTTATTTTTGAGTTGGAGGTTATTATTTTTATTATGTTGATTGGTAGTGATTTTTATAGTATTTTTTCTTTTTTTTTATTGTTTGTTTATATTGTTTTTAGTTTTTATTTGGAGTGGTATTTTGGTAAGTTGGTGTGATTTTTTTAGAACTATAGTATTTTTAATATTTTTGATTGCAGATCTAAAGATTTTTTGTTCTTGAGTTATCTTTTTTAGTTTTGAAAACTGATTTTGAACGAATTGTTCTTAACTTTTACTGAATTAGTTTAAGTTAAAAATTAAATGTTTGGGTCGTTTAGATTAGTTTTCAGTTGAAAGATTTAGTATAATTTTTAGTATAATTCATTGTCTGTGATTAGGAATTTGTCTTTTTAGTCTTTTAGTTTATTTTTTTTTGAATTTTTCATTTACGATGAAAAGGTTTGTAGACTTTTTGTTTATTTTGTCTGGTATGTTATTTGTTTTTATTGTATTGCTATATGTGTTGTTATGGTTTTGCCCTATGGTAAATGGGTTTTTAGTTGTGGTTTTAATGATTTTTTTAGTTTTATTATGACTATTAATTTTGAAGTTTGTTTGTTTATGTTTGTTTTATTGTTAGTGTCTTTTATGGTTTTTTTATATGGATCTTTTTATATGGTTGGTGTCTCTCGTTTATTTTATTTTTTTTTTTTTTTATTTTTATTTGTATTAAGTATGAGTGGTTTGATTATTTTTAGTGGTAGGATTGTTATGGTTTTGATTTTTTGGGATTTTTTGGGTGTTAGTAGTTTTTTTTTGGTTTTATTTTATGGTAATATGGGTTCTTTTAGGGGTTCTATAAGGACTATTTTTACTAATCGTATTGGTGATTTTTGTATTTTTTTGTTTTTTAATGGTTTTGTTTTTTTTTCTTGTGGTTCGTTATCTTATCAATTTTTTAGTTCTTTGGTAGTTATTATGTTGCTTGTATCTTCTTTTGTTAAGGGAGGTCAGTATCCTTTTGGGAGGTGATTGCCTAAGGCGATGGCTGCTCCTACTCCTGTTAGGTGTTTGGTTCATAGAAGGACTTTGGTTACTGCGGGTGTTATGTTGATAGATTGTTATGTTTTTGTTACTTTAAATGCTGATGTTTTAGGTTGTGTTTTTTATGTTGGTTTTTTTACTATAGTTTTTTCTGGTTTTTGTTCTTTAATTGAGGGTGATGCCAAGAAGATTGTGGCTCTTAGTACTATGTCGCAAATTGGTTTTTGTTTTTTAGCTATTGGGAGAGGGTTTCATTATTTATCTTATGTTCATATAATTAGGCATTCTTTTTTTAAGAGTCTGTTGTTTATGCAAGTTGGTTATTTAATTTTTGTTAATTTTGGTCAGCAGGATTATCGTAGTTATTCTCTAATGAGTTTGTCTGCTCCTTTGTTGGTTAAGTTTCAAGTTTTTCTTTCTGTAGTTTGTTTGTGTGGGCTATTGTTTACTAGTGGTGGTTGTAGTAAGGAGTATTTTATATCTCGATTTTATTATGGTTCTTATAGGATTTTATTGGTTTTTTTTTATTTTGTTGGTGTTTTTTTAACTTTTTGTTATTGTTATCGTTTGTTATTTTTGTTTCGTATTGGCAGAGGGGTTTTTGATTATGTTGGTTTTTCTAGTAAGTTGTTTTATTATTCTTGTTTTTTTTTAGTTTTTTTTTCTATTGTTTTTACTTTTTGATGAATTGTTAGTTTTTTGCATTTGCCTGTGGTATTTAATCGTTTTGAGTATTTTGTTGGTCTTTTTTATGTTTTTTTTATTTGTTGTTTTTTAAATTATTTTTTTCGTTATTTTTTTGTTGAATTTAGAAATAAATTTTTTATGGATTATTATTCTAATGTTGTGTATAAGATGATTCCTAGTTTTTTTTATTTTGATAATTTAATTATTGGTTTTAATTATTTTTTTTTCGGATCTTTTCGTTTGTTTTCTTATTTTTTTTTTTCTTTATTTCGTGGTTTTTATCATGTTGGTTTGTTGATTGTATTTTTTTTTGTTTTGTTTTTCTTGATTTTTTAGATAGT